GTTAATGTAGCTTAATATACAAAGCAAAGCACTGAAAATGCTAAGATGGGCNNCCACCATAGCCCCATAAACACAAAAGGTTTGGTCCTAGCCTTCTTATTAGTTATTAGAAAAATTACACATGCAAGACTCCCCAAACCAGTGAAAATGCCCACCCTAATCTTAATTGATTATAAGGAGCCGGTATCAAGCTCACTTCAGTTGCTCAAGACACCTAGCCTAGCCACACCCCCACGGGACCCAGCAGTGATAAAAATTAAGCCATAAACGAAAGTTTGACTAAGTTATTCTTTTTAGGGCTGGTTAATCTCGTGCCAGCCACCGCGGTCATACGATTAGCCCAAACTAATAAGCCCCCGGCGTAAAGCGTGTTTAAAAAANTTTCACCCTACCAATAAGATGAAACCCACGCTAATACGTAAAAATTCATAGCCCAAGGGAAGATAAACCACGCAAGTGATCTTAGACCCCTGAAGACACGATAGCTAAGACACAAACTGGGATTAGATACCCCACTATGCTTAGCCCTAAACCAAGGTAGCTAAAACTAACAAAACTGCCCGCCAGAGAACTACAAGCCAGCGCTTAAAACTCAAAGGACTTGGCGGTACTTTATATCCACCTAGAGGAGCCTGTTCTATAATCGATAAACCCCGATCAACCTCACCATCTTTTGCTAATTCAGCCTATATACCGCCATCTTCAGCAAACCCCTACAGGGAATAAGAGTAAGCTTAATAATTACCCATAAAGACGTTAGGTCAAGGTGTAGCCAATGAGATGGGAAGCAATGGGCTACATTTTCTTATCAAGAATATATACGATACTTCCCTTGAAACAGGGAAGAGAAGGAGGATTTAGTAGTAAATTGAGAATAGAGTGCCTAATTGAATAGAGCAATGAAGTACGCACACACCGCCCGTCACCCTCCTCAAATATTTAGGAGAATTAATCTGTAATTTACCCAACAAAAATATAAGAGGAGATAAGTCGTAACATGGTAAGCATACTGGAAAGTGTGCTTGGAATAATCAAAATGTAGCTTAACATAAAGCATCTGACTTACACTCAGAAGACTCCTCCCTNAGGGACATTTTGAACTACCCCTAGNNCCCCCAATTAACAAATAAAAATTATTTTAACATATAAATTAAACCATTTACTTTTTCCACATAGTATAGGAGATAGAAATGTACTTCAGGCGCTATAGAGGTAGTACCGCAAGGGAAAGATGAAAGAAGTAACTTCAAGTAAAAAAAAGCAAAGATAAACCCTTATACCTTTTGCATAATGAACTAGCCAGAATAACCTTAGCAAAAAGAATTTAAGTTAAAAACCCCGAAACCAAGCGAGCTACCCACAAACAANTTTTTGGAATGAACCCGTCTATGTGGCAAAATAGTGGGAAGATTTTTGGGTAGCGGTGAAAAGCCTAACGAGCCTGGTGATAGCTGGTTATCCAGAAAAAAAATTTTAGTTTGACATAAAATTTACTTAAAGAACCACGTAATCCCCACGTAAATTTTATTGTTAGTCTAAAGGGGGACAGCCCTTTAGAACTTAGGCTAAACCTTTATTAGAGAATAAAATATACCCTTACCCCATAGTTGGCCTAAAAGCAGCCATCAATTAAGAAAGCGTTCAAGCTCAAACTTACAATACTTAAATAATACAGCTCTTTAACCCTAAATTCCTAAACCCTTACTGGATCAATCTATAAATCTATAGAAGAACTAATGCTAGTATGAGTAACAAGAATTATATTCTCCCTACCCAAATGTATATCAGACCGGATAACCACTGATAGTTACCCCTCACAAAAGAACCAATCAAAACAAAATTACTCTTTTGTCACTTAGGTTTAATCCAACACAGGAGGGTTAATGGGATAGATAAAAAGAAGTGAAAGGAACTCGGCAAACAAAAACCCCGCCTGTTTACCAAAAACATCACCTCCAGCATAAAAAGTATTGGAGGCACTGCCTGCCCGGTGACTCAAGTTAAACGGCCGCGGTATCCTGACCGTGCAAAGGTAGCATAATCATTTGTTCCTTAATTAGGGACTTGTATGAAAGGCAAGACGAGGGTTTAACTGTCTCTCACCTCCTATCAGTGAAATTGACCTCCCAGTGAAGAGGCTGGGATAAAACAATAAGACGAGAAGACCCTATGGAGCTTTAGCTAGTTATTTTACTAAATACATTTAACACCCCACTAGGGTATAAACAAGTTTTTACTAAAATAACAGTTTCGGTTGGGGTGACCTCGGAGAACAAATTATCCTCCGAATGAATTTAATCGAGACCTACCAGTCAAGGTGGATTCTTCCTTCATTAATTGACCCAAACTAATTTGATCAATGGACCAAGTTACCCTAGGGATAACAGCGCTATCCTATTCAAGAGTTCATATCGACAATAGGGTTTACGACCTCGATGTTGGATCAGGGTATCCCAATGGTGCAGAAGCTATTAATGGTTCGTTTGTTCAACGATTAAAACCCTACGTGATCTGAGTTCAGACCGGAGTAATCCAGGTCGGTTTCTATCTATTAGCGATTTCTCCCAGTACGAAAGGACCAGAGAAATAGAGCCAACTGAACCATCAACGCTCTAAGTTAAATAAATGAATTAGTCTTAATTTAGTAACACAGCATAACCCAGCCCTAGAGACAGGGTACGTTAAGGTGGCAGAGCCCGGTAAATGCACAAGACTTAAAACCTTGCACCCAGAAGTTCAAATCCTCTCCTTAACATTCAATGTATTTCATTAATATTTTAACACTCATAATTCCCATCCTTATTGCAATAGCATTCCTCACCCTCGTAGAACGCAAAATCCTCGGCTACATACAACTGCGAAAAGGTCCCAACGTAGTAGGACCATACGGAATTTTACAACCATTTTCAGATGCTATGAAACTTTTCATAAAAGAACCTTTACGACCAAGTACTGCCTCCACCTCTTTATATATTTTAGCCCCTGCACTTGCCTTAACCCTAGCCCTCACCTTATGAATTCCTCTACCTATCCCCCATAGCCTCTTAAACTTAAACTTAGGTGTATTGTTTATTCTGGCTATCTCCAGCCTTGCAGTATACTCCATCCTATGATCAGGATGGGCTTCAAACTCTAAATATGCTCTCATTGGCGCTCTACGAGCTGTAGCTCAGTCCATCTCATATGAAGTAACACTAGCAATTATCCTAATATCTGTTCTTATGGTCAATGGATCCTACACTTTATCCACCTTATTTATCACACAAGAATATACCTGATTAATTATCCCCTCATGACCATTATCCATAATATGATTTATTTCCACCTTAGCCGAAACCAACCGAGCCCCCTTTGACCTAACAGAAGGGGAGTCTGAACTAGTTTCAGGTTACAACGTTGAATATGCCGCAGGACCCTTCGCTCTATTCTTTATAGCAGAGTACATGAATATTATTTTTATGAATGCCCTCACCACAGTCATTTTCCTAGGCTCTATTCAAAATCCCCTTAATACAGAACTTTATCCACTAGAATTTGCCCTCAAAACACTGATTTTATCCTCCGCTTTCCTATGAATTCGAGCATCATACCCTCGATTCCGCTACGACCAATTAATACACCTCCTATGAAAAAGCTTCTTACCACTAACTCTAGCCCTGTGTATATGACACATCTCCTTACCAGTTTCCCTATCTTTTATTCCCCCATACTCCTAGAAATATGTCTGATAAAAGAGTTACTTTGATAGAGTAAATTATAGNGGGTTAAACCCCCTTATTTCTAGAATTGTAGGAATTGAACCTACTCCTAGGAATTCAAAATCCCTTGCGCTACCAATCACACCCAATCCTAGTAAGGTCAGCTAATCAAGCTATCGGGCCCATACCCCGAAAATGTTGGATTTACCCCTTCCCGTACTAATCAACATCTTAACCAATTTATTAATTTTTCTAACAGTATTCCTAGGAACTGTTATTACAATAATCAGTTCGCACCTCTTAATTATATGAACAGGCCTAGAACTAAGTATACTAGCCATGATTCCTATTTTAATTAAAAAGTCAAACCCCCGATCCACAGAAGCTTCCACAAAATACTTTCTTACCCAAGCCACAGCTTCAATGATCCTATTAATGGGTATCCTAATAAACTTTTCAATATCGGGCCAATGATGTCTCAATCCACATAACAATCAACTTCCATTTATTATAATTACCATTGCCCTACTCATCAAACTAGGTCTAGCCCCATTCCACCATTGAGTGCCTGAAGTAACCCAAGGAATCTCCTTAATATCAGGTATATTACTTCTTACATGGCAAAAACTTGCCCCTATATCTATCCTGTACCACTATCATTCTCTACTAAACCATTCCATCCTTATTTCATGCGGATTCCTATCAATCCTAATAGGAGGGTGAGGTGGCTTAAACCAGACCCAACTACGAAAAATCATAGCTTACTCCTCCATTGCCCACATAGGCTGAATAATCTCTATTCTCCCACTTAATCCACACCTCACAATCATTAATCTCATCATCTATATTATACTAACTCTTACTATATTTCTTATCCTTCACATCAACTCTAACCTAACTTTATCCTCCCTATCTCTTTCCTGAAACAAGTCTCCAACCCTCATTACTTTATCCTTAATCGTACTATTATCCCTAGGGGGCCTACCACCACTAACAGGGTTCTTACCAAAATGACTTATTATTGAAGAACTAATCATAAATAACAATCTTTATATATCTACCTCTATAGCTATTATAGCACTCCTAAACCTATTCTTCTACTTACGTATAATTTACTCCTCATCCCTAACTATCTTCCCATCCCCAAATCCCCAAAAAATGAAATGACAACATGAAACCCTAAACATTATTATCCCCCTTCCCCTACTCATTATTCTCTCCACCCTAACCCTCCCCATTTCCCCACAACTATTATTAAACTAGGGGTTTAGGTTATACCAGACCAAGGACCTTCAAAGCCCTAAGAAAGTAATCTATACTTAATCCCTGTCTAAGGATTACAGGAATTTATCCCACATCTAATGAATGCAAATCATTTGCTTTTATTAAGCTAAATCCTCTCCCTAGATTGGTGGGCCTCGATCCCACAAAACTTTAGTTAACAGCTAAAAACCTTAACCAAAACTGGCTTCAATCTACTTCTCCCGCCTTACAGGAAAAAAGGCGGGAGAAGCCCCGGCAGAGGTAAAGCTGCTTCTTCGAATTTGCAATTCAATATGAAATTCACCTCGGAGCCTTGATAAGAAAGGGGCTTACACCCTCNGTAATTAGATTTACAGTCTAATGCCTACTCGGCCATCCTACCCTAATATTACCTATGTTCATCACACGCTGATTATTTTCCACTAACCACAAGGATATTGGCACCTTATACATGATTTTCGCCGCCTGGGCTGGAATAGTAGGCACAGCCCTAAGCCTCCTAATTCGGGCTGAACTANGTCAACCGGGTGCCCTTCTAGGGGACGACCAAATTTACAATGTAATTGTAACAGCCCATGCTTTTGTTATAATTTTCTTCATGGTTATACCAATAATGATTGGGGGGTTTGGAAATTGACTCATCCCTTTAATAATTGGTGCTCCCGACATAGCCTTCCCGCGAATAAATAATATAAGTTTCTGGCTCCTCCCACCTTCTTTTCTCCTCCTTCTAGCCTCTTCTATGGTGGAAGCAGGTGCTGGCACCGGATGGACCGTTTATCCACCTTTAGCAGGAAATCTAGCACACGCTGGAGCCTCTGTAGACCTAGCCATTTTCTCTCTTCATTTAGCTGGGGTTTCCTCTATCCTAGGGGCTATTAACTTCATTACGACTATTATTAATATAAAACCCCCTGCCCTAACTCAGTATCAAACACCTCTATTCGTCTGATCTGTACTAATCACAGCTGTACTTCTCCTTCTTTCTCTCCCTGTTCTGGCTGCTGGGATCACTATACTCTTAACAGACCGAAACCTAAATACTACATTCTTTGATCCGGCGGGAGGAGGAGACCCGATCCTTTATCAACACTTATTCTGATTCTTTGGTCACCCTGAAGTATACATTCTGATTCTACCCGGCTTTGGTATTATTTCCCATATTGTAACATACTACTCAGGGAAAAAAGAACCTTTCGGCTATATAGGAATAGTCTGAGCTATAATATCAATTGGCTTTCTAGGCTTCATCGTTTGAGCTCACCACATATTCACAGTAGGGCTTGATGTTGATACTCGAGCCTACTTTACCTCCGCCACTATAATTATTGCTATTCCTACGGGTGTAAAAGTGTTTAGCTGACTAGCTACACTACACGGAGGTAACATTAAATGATCTCCCGCTATACTCTGGGCTCTGGGCTTTATTTTTCTATTCACTGTAGGAGGCCTAACTGGTATTGTCCTGTCCAACTCATCTTTAGATATCGTTCTACATGATACCTACTATGTTGTAGCTCATTTCCACTATGTACTCTCAATAGGCGCCGTCTTCGCCATTATAGCAGGCTTTGTACATTGATTTCCTCTATTTACCGGCTTTATACTTGATGATACATGAGCAAAAGTTCATTTCGCCGTAATATTTGTAGGGGTAAATATAACCTTTTTTCCCCAACACTTTCTAGGACTCTCAGGCATACCTCGCCGATATTCAGACTATCCTGATGCCTATACTACATGAAACACAGTGTCTTCTATAGGCTCTTTTATTTCCCTGACAGCAGTAATTATTATAGTTTTTATGATCTGAGAGGCCTTTGCATCTAAACGAGAAGTTGCTTCAGTTGAACTTACCTCAACCAATCTAGAATGACTTCATGGCTGCCCCCCTCCCTTCCACACCTTTGAAGAACCTACTTACGTAAAATCACTTTAAGAAAGGAAGGAATCGAACCCTCTAAGACTGGTTTCAAGCCAGCATCATAACCTTTATGTCTTTCTTTATAGGAGTTCTAGTAAAAAAATTACATAACTTTGTCAAGGTTAAATTACGGAATAATCTCCGTGCACTCCTATGGCTTATCCATTTCAACTTGGCCTACAAGACGCTTCTTCCCCTATTATAGAAGAACTAATTAATTTTCATGACCACACACTTATAATTGTTTTCCTAATTAGCTCTTTAGTTCTTTACGTAATTTCCTCCATGCTCACAACTAAGCTTACACACACAAGCACTATAGATGCGCAAGCCGTCGAAACCATCTGAACAATCTTACCAGCAGTTATTCTCATTCTTATTGCTCTACCCTCTCTTCGCATCCTCTATATGATAGATGAAATTAACAACCCAGCCTTAACCGTAAAAACATTGGGTCACCAATGATACTGAAGCTATGAATATACTGACTACGAAGATCTCACCTTCGACTCTTACATAATTCCTACATCTGATCTAAAACCAGGCGAACTCCGTCTTCTCGAAGTGGATAACCGCGTAGTTCTCCCCATAGAACTTCCAATTCGTATACTAATTTCCTCTGAAGACGTACTTCATTCGTGAGCCGTTCCCTCCCTTGGAATCAAAACTGATGCAATCCCTGGCCGATTAAACCAAGCCACCCTAACCTCCACTCGACCAGGCTTATTCTATGGCCAATGTTCAGAAATTTGTGGCTCAAACCACAGTTTTATACCTATTGTCCTTGAAATAGTCCCCCTAAAATACTTCGAAAATTGATCTGTCTCCATGATTTAATTTCATTATGAAGCTAATATGAGCATTAACCTTTTAAGTTAAAGACTGGGGCATTAATGCCCTCATAATGACATGCCCCAACTAGATACATCTACTTGATTTACTACTATTATATCTTCTACTATGGGCCTATTTATTTTGTTTCAACTAAAATTAACGACTTTTAAATTTTACCTTCACCCTAATCCCAAATCTTTTTCCTCCTCTGTCACCCCAAACCCATGAGAATCCAAATGAACGAAAATCTATTCGCCTCTTTCATTACCCCTACACTAATAGGTCTCCCTATTGTCATTCTCATCATTTTATTTCCCACAATCCTATTCCCATCCCCTAATCGCCTGATTACTAACCGCATTACAGCCTTCCAACAATGATTAACTCGTATGATCACAAAACAAATAATGATAATACACAACCCAAAAGGCCGTTCATGATCTCTAATACTCATCACTCTAATTATATTTATTGGATCTACCAATCTTCTAGGTCTCCTTCCACACACGTTTACACCCACCACACAACTTTCCATAAATTTAAGCATAGCAATTCCATTATGAGCAGGAGCTGTCATCATGGGCTTCCGCCACAAAACAAAAACCTCTCTAGCACACTTCTTACCCCAAGGAACCCCTATCTTACTAATTCCCATACTAGTAATTATTGAAACTATCAGCCTATTTATTCAACCTATAGCCCTAGCTGTTCGATTAACTGCAAATATCACAGCAGGCCACCTGCTAATTCACCTAATTGGAGGTGCCACCCTAGTACTCTCATCAATCAGTCTTCCTACAGCCTTAATTACTTTCATCATTATACTGCTTCTAACAATTCTAGAATTTGCAGTAGCCTTAATTCAGGCCTACGTCTTTACCCTGCTAGTGAGCCTTTATCTACATGATAACACCTAATGACCCACCAAACACACCCATACCACATAGTTAACCCAAGCCCATGACCACTAACGGGAGCTTTCTCTGCTTTACTCCTCACATCTGGGCTAGTAATATGATTTCACTTCAACTCACCTATTTTATTAGTAATTGGATTATCAACTAACATACTCACTATATATCAATGATGACGAGACGTAATCCGCGAAGGAACTTTTCAAGGTCACCATACTCCCCTAGTTCAAAAAGGTCTTCGATACGGTATAATCCTATTTATTATCTCTGAAGTCTTCTTCTTTGCTGGCTTTTTTTGAGCTTTCTATCACTCTAGCCTAGTTCCTACTCACGAATTAGGCGGATGTTGACCCCCAACAGGCATTTACCCACTTAATCCACTAGAAGTCCCTCTACTTAATACATCTGTCCTTCTAGCCTCTGGGGTTTCTATTACCTGAGCACACCATAGCCTCATGGAAGGAAATCGTTCCCACATAATTCAAGCCTTAATAATTACTATCTTACTAGGGCTTTATTTCACAGCCCTTCAAGCATCAGAATACTACGAAACCCCTTTCACAATCTCTGACGGTGTTTATGGGTCTACTTTCTTTATAGCAACAGGATTCCACGGCCTTCATGTGATTATCGGAACAACCTTCTTACTTACCTGCTTTATCCGCCAACTAAACTTCCACTTCACCTCTAATCATCACTTTGGCTTTGAGGCCGCTGCCTGATATTGACACTTTGTCGACGTTGTATGATTGTTCCTATATGTATCTATCTATTGATGAGGATCTTACTCCCTTAGTATAATTAGTACAGCTGACTTCCAATCAACTAGACCCGATTAGATCCGGGAGGGAGTAATTAACCTTCTACTACCACTAATTACTAACATTTTACTAGCTCTTACCCTGATCCTAGTAGCCTTATGACTTCCTCACATTAATCTAAACGCTGAAAAAGTAACTCCTTATGAATGCGGCTTTGACCCAATTGAATCCGCCCGCCTGCCGTTCTCAATAAAATTTTTCCTAGTAGCTATTACATTTCTCCTCTTTGACCTCGAAATTGCACTTCTCCTTCCACTACCATGAGCTGCTCAAATCAGCACCTTAAAACTCATACTCACAATCTCCCTACTTCTAATTTCCATTTTAGCAATTGGACTTGCCTATGAATGAGCACGAAAAGGACTAGAATGAGAAGAATAGTACATTGGTAATTAGTTTAATTAGAACAATTGATTTCGACTCATTAGGTTATGAACCTATTCATAATTACCATTATGCCTTACATCTCCTTATCATTACTCTTTGCCTTTTCCCTAGCTCTCCTAGGTACCCTTATATTCCGCACCCATTTAATATCCACTCTTCTATGTCTTGAAGGAATAATACTATCTATTTTTGTCCTAACTTCTATCATAACTCTTAGCCTCCATAATATCCTATCCTTCATTTACCCCGTAGTAATTTTGGTCTTCGCAGCCTGCGAAGCCGCCGTTGGATTAGCCCTGCTAGTAATAATTTCAAATTCCTACGGTAACGACTATGTACAAAACTTAAACCTCCTACAATGCTAAAAATTATTATCCCAACATTAATACTTATCCCCCTAACCTGATCATCAAAGCCTAGCTTTCTATGAATGAATGTTACACTACACAGCTTCCTAATTAGCCTAATCACTATTCTAACTCTTTTTAACCATTATGACACCCACCAAGACCACTCTATTATCTTCTTCTCTGACCCTCTATCTACACCTCTACTAATCCTAACAGCCTGACTACTTCCACTGATAATTATTGCTAGTCAAAATCACATATCAAATGAACCTCAAACCCGAAAAAAATTATTTTTAACCATAATATTTACCCTCCAGGTATGCCTAATTATTACCTTTTCCGCTTCTGAGCTGATACTCTTTTATATTATATTTGAAGCTACCCTAATCCCAACTCTTATTATTATTACCCGATGAGGAAATCAAACAGAACGACTTAACGCAGGGGTTTACTTCCTCTTTTATACCTTAGTAGGCTCCCTACCCTTATTAGTAGCTCTTATCTTTACAAAAACTAAACTAGGGACACTCAATATCATCCTTCTTGCATTCAACTATTCACACCTTGAACCATCCATTACCAACTCCTTATTCTGACTAGCCTGCATGCTAGCATTTATAGTCAAAATACCTTTATATGGCTTACATCTCTGACTTCCTAAAGCTCACGTAGAAGCTCCTATCGCTGGCTCTATAGTTCTAGCAGCAATTCTCCTAAAACTCGGAGGCTATGGGATAATACGAATCTCCGTAATTCTTAATCCCTTATCCTCCAACATGGCATATCCTTTTATTATCTTATCTATGTGAGGCATAGTAATGACCAGCTCTATCTGCTTACGCCAAACAGACCTAAAATCCCTTATCGCTTATTCCTCAGTAAGCCATATGGCCCTTGTAATTGCTGCCATTATAATCCAAACCCCCCTCAGCTATATAGGAGCAACTGCCCTGATAATAGCCCATGGATTAACTTCTTCACTACTATTTTGTCTTGCTAACACTAATTATGAACGCATTCACAGCCGAACAATAATCCTCGCCCGAGGGTTACAATCAATTCTTCCCCTAATAGCCACCTGGTGACTTATTGCCAGCCTTACTAACCTAGCTCTGCCCCCTACCATCAACCTAATCGGAGAAATTTTTATTATTATTTCATCCTTTTCATGATCTCACTTCACAATTGCCTTAACGGGCTTGAACATACTAATTACAGCTCTATATACCCTATACATATTCATCATAACACAACGCGGAACTCCCACACACCATATAATAAACCTTCTCCCCACACACACACGAGAATCAACCTTAATAGCCCTGCACACCATTCCCTTGATCCTACTTATCCTAAACCCAAAACTAATTATGGGTCACCTATATTGTAAATATAGTTTAATAAAAACATCAGATTGTGAATCTGACAATAGAAATGAAACTCTTCTTATTTACCGAGAAAGTTAGCGAGAACTGCTAACTCACGCAACCGTGATTAAATCACACGGCTTTCTCACTTTTATAGGATAGAAGTAATCCATTGGTCTTAGGAACCAAAAAATTGGTGCAACTCCAAATAAAAGTAATTAACATTATCTCATCTACCATTTTATTAATTTTCATTATTTTACTTATTCCTGTACTCCTACTACCCTTCACCCCTAACACTAACTTTACCTCCAACGCAACTAAATGTATTAAGACCACTTTCTTCATCAGCCTCTTGCCTCTACTTCTATTTTCTTCCCTAGGCTGCGAATCCCTAATCACCAATTGACACTGACTATCTATACACTCCACTTCACTCTCTTTAAGCTTCAAAATAGACTTCTACTCTATCCTATTTATTCCGGTAGCCCTATACGTTACATGATCGATCATAGAATTTTCCTCATGGTATATACACACTGACCCTAACCTAAATAAATTTATGAAATACCTTCTTCTATTTTTGATCACAATAATAATTTTAGTCTCAGCTAATAATATATTTCAATTATTCATCGGCTGAGAGGGAGTTGGAATTATATCCTTTCTCCTAATCAGCTGATGGTACAGCCGATCAGATGCTAACACCGCAGCCCTTCAAGCTATCCTCTACAACCGTATTGGAGACATTGGATTTGTTCTTTCTATATCCTTTCTTATTTTAAAAACTAATTCACTAGACCTTCAACATATTTTAACTTATAACAGCTCTAACCTACTACCACTTCTAGGCCTACTACTCGCCGCAACTGGAAAATCAGCTCAATTTGGTCTTCACCCATGACTCCCTTCAGCCATAGAAGGCCCTACTCCTGTATCAGCTCTACTTCACTCCAGTACAATAGTAGTTGCCGGTGTATTTCTACTAATTCGATTTTACCCCCTCCTTGACAACAACTTAATACAAACGACCATACTTTGCCTTGGCTCTCTCACAACCCTATTTACTGCAATCTGCGCTCTGACACAAAACGACATTAAAAAAATTGTTGCCTTCTCAACATCCAGCCAACTTGGACTTATAATAGTTACTTTAGGTATTCATCAACCCTACCTAGCCTTCCTCCACATCTGCATGCACGCATTCTTCAAGGCCATGCTTTTTCTATGCTCTGGATCAATCATCCACAGCTTAAATGACGAACAAGACATTCGTAAAATAGGAGGCCTAGCTAAATCAATGCCTTTCACCACAAGCGCTCTAACAATCGGCAGCCTAGCCCTTACCGGAACCCCTTTCTTAACTGGCTTCTACTCAAAAGACCTAATCATCGAAGCCATGAACACGTCTAATACCAACGCCTGAGCCCTAATTATTACACTAATTGCAACCACACTTACCGCTGTTTACAGTACACGAATCATTTATTTCGCCACCCTAAATAACCCACGTTTTCTACCCATGGTAGTAATTAACGAAAATAACCCCACACTTATTAACCCTATCAAACGATTACTCACCGGCAGTGTATTCGCGGGCTATATCATCTCAATAAATATTCCTCCCATAATTACCCCACAAATAACAATACCCACCTACCTAAAACTAACAGCCCTTTTAGTAACAATCTTAGGGTTTATTCTAGCTATAGAACTAAACAACATAGCACGATATTTTACTTATAAAACTCCCTCACCTACTCATAATTTCTCAACTATACTTGGCTACTTTCCCCTTATCACCCACCGATCTCTTCCATTTTCCAACCTCATATTTAACCAATCACTTGCCTTTAAAACCCTAGACCTCTACTGACTAGAACTTATGATCCCTAAATTTTTAGCCCATACCAATATATCCGCAGCACTCAAAACATCAAATCAAGCAGGACTAATTAAACTATATTTTCTCTCAATCCTACTTACCCTAACCCTACCTGTACTTCTTCTAATCTACTAGTTCCCCCGTACAATCTCCATAATAATAAAAACGCTCACAAGCAAAGACCACCCAGCAACCACCATCAATCAACCCCCACAACTATATATAGCTGAAACCCCAACCATATCTTCACCCATATATCCCCCACCTTCCGGATCAAAAATAACCCACTCCCCTAAATTATTATATTCAACAAGCCCCTCTCCCTCACCTAACCCAACCAACCATATCACTAACCCTGTCTCTACCACCAACCCCCCTAACACAACTATTAAAATGTCTCCTCCTGAAACTCAAGTTTCAGGATAATTCTCTGCAGCCATAGCAGTAGTATAACCAAACACTACTATTATACCCCCTAAGTAAATCAAAAACACTATTAACCCTATATAAGAACCCCCATAACCCAAGATCACTCCACATCCTAATCCACCCCCAACAATTAAACTTACCCCACCATAAATAGGCGATGGTTTGCTAGCAAACGCAACAAAACAAGCCACAAAAGCTAAACAAAGTACAACTATAAATGTAGTCATTATTTCCACGTGGTGAATCCACGACCTATGACATGAAAAATCATTGTTGTCCATTCAACTATAGAAACCTAATGACCAACATCCGCAAAAAACATCCCTTAATCAAAATCGTTAACGACTCTTTCATTGATCTTCCCACACCATCAAATATCTCCTCATGATGAAATTTCGGCTCCCTCTTAGGCGTCTGCCTAATTATCCAAATCTTAACGGGCCTCTTCTTAGCAATACATTACACCTCTGATACCTCCACAGCCTTTTCATCAGTAACCCACATTTGTCGAGACGTAAACTACGGATGATTAATTCGCTACCTTCACGCTAACGGCGCTTCCATATTCTTCATTTGCCTATTCCTTCATGTAGGACGAGGAATATATTACGGATCCTATACCTTCATGGAAACATGAAACATTGGAGTCATCCTATTATTTACTGTCATAGGAACAGCCTTCATAGGTTACGTTCTACCATGAGGACAAATATCATTCTGAGGCGCTACAGTAATTACTAACCTACTTTCCGCCATTCCCTACATTGGAACAACTCTAGTCGAATGAATCTGAGGTGGATTCTCGGTAGATAAAGCTACCCTTACCCGATTCTTCGCTTTCCACTTTATCCTTCCTTTTATTATCGCTGCCCTAGCAGTAACTCATCTTATTTTCCTGCACGAAACTGGTTCGAACAACCCCACCGGCTTAAACTCTGACGCTGATAAAATCCCCTTCCATCCCTACTACACTATCAAAGACTTCCTAGGATTCCTATTATTATTTTTAATTCTCCTAATCCTAGTCTTATTTTCCCCTGATCTTTTAGGAGACCCTGATAACTATATACCCGCCAATCCCCTCAGCACACCCCCTCATATTAAACCAGAATGATACTTTCTGTTTGCCTACGCTATCTTACGTTCTATCCCCAATAAACTAGGAGGAGTTATTGCCTTAGTCCTATCTATTCTAATTTTAATTCTTCTACCCTTCCTTCACAACTCAAAACAACGAAGCATATCATTCCGCCCTATCAGTCAATGTATATTCTGACTTCTAGTAGCTGATCTATTTACCCTAACATGAATTGGCGGACAACCAGTCGAACACCCATTCGTAATTATCGGACAAATCGCATCCATCCTATATTTTTCCATCATCCTAATTCTTCTCCCACTAGCCAGCGCTCTAGAAAACAAAATTATGAAATGATAGACCCGGTCTTTGTAGTATAATCTATTACCTTGGTCTTGTAAACCAAAAATGAGAACCCGCTATCCTCCAAAGACACTCAAGAAAGAGACTTTAGTCCCACCATCAACCCCCAAAGCTGACATTCTACTATAAACTATTTCTTGACCACACGATATGTATATCGTGCATAACATTTTTTTCCCCATGAATATTATGCAAGTACATAACACTATTAATATTACATAAGACATACAATGTTTAATCCCCATTAAACTCTACACCACATGTCTATTCTTTCCCAAATATCATGAATGAATTACCAATCTATCTAAATAACTAACCTATAATCCATTCTAACTCTCACGCCCTTTAATTTCTAATCCATACGAATACCCTCAACCAACGTTCATCACACAACTTACCATCCTCCGTGAAACCAGCAACCCGCCAGAGTCGTTCCCCTCTTCTCGCTCCGGGCCCATCACCCTTGGGGGTAACTAACCTGAAACTATACCTGGCATCTGGTTCTTACTTCAGGGCCATTTCAGACTAAGACGCCCACTCCATGACCTTAAATAAGACATCTCGATGGACTAATGACTAATCAGCCCATGCCTAACATAACTGTGGTGTCATACATTTGGTATTTTTTAAAATTTTAGGATGCACCGACTCAGCTAAGCCGTCAAGGCATGGATGCCGAGAAGGATCTGTAGCTGGACTTATTCTCTATGCATGTTTACCACACCAATCAAGTCAAAGTAATATTCAATGTTAGAAAGACATACTTTTAATGCTCGAAAGACATCATACGCATACGCATACGCATACGCATACGCATACGCATACGCATACGCATACGCATACGCATACGCATACGCATACGCATACGCATACGCGTTTATCTAAATACCAAATTTTCTGGACAAACCCCCCTACCCCCCTTCTACAACTACCACTGTCTACTAAACCTTCTTGCCAAACCCCAAAAACAAGCGTTTTATCTAGATCATCGTTGCAGAATGTTTTACTAATCAATAATCCCTATTAAACCAGAATCAGAAAAGAAAGAAAAATACACTATTGTATTCAAATGGTTCAAAAATTTTAGGCTTTCACCTCAGTGCTTTCTTTTCATTTTACTAAAATTACAAAA